CCGAATATATAATTTCCTGCTACGGGGCTCGAAAAGGAGTCGTGGATACTGCTGTACGAACATCAGATGCTGGATACCTCACGCGTAGACTTGTCGAAGTAGTTCAACACATTATTGTACGTAGAACAGATTGTGGTACTATCCGAGCTATTTCCATGAGTCCTCGAAATGGAGTCACAGAAAAAATTTTTGTCCAAACCCTAATTGGTCGTGTATTGGCAGACGATATATATATGGGGATACGATGCATTGCCGCTCGAAATCAAGATATTGGGATTGGACTTGCCAATCGATTCATAACCTTTCGAGCACAACCAATATATATTAGAACCCCCTTTACTTGCAGGAATACATCTTGGATCTGTCAATTATGTTATGGAAGAAGCCCGACTCACGGCGACCTGGTTGAATTGGGAGAAGCCGTAGGTATTATTGCGGGTCAATCAATTGGAGAACCGGGGACTCAACTAACATTAAGAACTTTTCATACAGGTGGAGTATTCACAGGCGGTACTGCCGAACATGTACGAGCTCCTTATAATGGAAAAATAAAGTTCAATGAGTATTTGGTTCATCCCACACGTACTCGTCATGGGCATCCTGCTTTTCTATGTTCTATAGACTTGTATGTAACTATCGAGAGTCGGGATATTATACATAGTTTGAATATTCCACCAAAAAGTTTGATTTTAGTTCAAAATGATCAATATGTAGAATCTGAACAAGTGATTGCTGAGATTCGGGCCGGAACGTCTACTTTTCATTTTAAAGAGAGGGTTCGAAAACATATTTATTCTGAATCAGAGGGAGAAATGCACTGGAGTACCGATGTCTACCACGCACCTGAATATATATATAGTAATGTTCATCTATTACCAAAAACAAGTCATTTATGGATATTAGCAGGAGGTCCGTACAGATCCAGTATAGTGTCTTTTTCGATCCACAAGGATCAAGATCAAATGAATGTTCATTCTTTTTCTGTCGACGAAAGATATATCTCTGACCTCTCAATCACTAATGATCAAGTAAGACATAAATTGTTGGATCTTTCCGGTACTCTTAAAAAAGATAGGGAAATTATTGACTATTCAAGACTTGATCGAATCATATCCAACAGTCATTGGAATTTCATATATCCTTCGATTCTCCAAGAAAATTCTGATTTATTGGCGAAAAGGCGAAGAAATAGATTTCTCATCCCATTACAATATGATCAAGAACGAGAGAAAGAACTAATACCCTCTTTTGGTATTTCGATTGAAATACCCATAAATGGTATTTTACGTAGAAATAGTATTATTGCTTATTTTGATGATCCACGATATAGAAGAAAGAGTTCGGGAATTACTAAATATGGGACCGTAGAGGTGGATTCAATCGTAAAAAAAGAAGATTTGATTGAATATCGAGGAGCAAAAGAATTTAGTCCGAAATACCAAATGAAAGTGGATCGGTTTTTTTTTATTCCCGAAGAGGTGCATATCTTACCCGGATCTTCGTTCATAATGGTCCGGAACAATAGTATCATTGGAGTAGATACACAACTCGCTTTAAATACAAATACAAAAAGCCGAGTAGGTGGATTAGTCCGAGTGGAGAGAAAAAAAAAAAGTATTGAACTTAAAATCTTTTCTGGAGATATTCATTTTCCCGGAGAGACGGATAAGATATCCAGACACAGCGGCATTTTGATACCACCAGGAACGGAAAAGGAAAAAAAAAATTCTAAGGAATCAAAAAAAAAATTGAAAAATTGGATCTATGTCCAACGGATCACACCTACCAAAAAAAAGTATTTTGTTTTGGTTCGGCCCGTAGTCACATATGAAATAGCTGATGGGATAAATTTAGCAAAACTTTTCCCGCAGGATCTCTTGCAGGAAAAAGATAATGTCCAACTTAGAGTTGTCAATTATATCCTTTATGGAAATGGAAAGTCAATTCGAGGAATTTATCACACAAATATTCAATTAGTTCGGACTTGCTTAGTCTTGAATTGGGACCAAGAAAAAAAGGGTTCTATAGAAGAGGCTCATGCTTCCTTTGTTGAGGTAAGGGCAAATGATCTGATTCGCGATTTCATAAGAATTGAGTTAGTCAAGTGTACTATTTCATATACCGGAAAAAGGTATCATACGGCGGGTTCGGGATTGATTCCAACTAATGGATTAGGTCGCACCAATATCAATCCTTTTTATTCCAAAACGAGGATTCCATTAGTTACCCAGCATCAAGGAACTATTGGTACGTTATTGAATCGAAATAAGGAATGCCAATCTTTGAGAATTTTGTCATCATTCAATTGTTTTCGAGTTGGTCCATTCAACGGTTCGAAATATAACAATGTGGCAAAAGAATCGAATCCCATAACTCCAATTAGGGATTTGTTGGGCCCCTTAGGTACTATTGTACCTAAAATAATGAACTTTTATTCATCTTACCATTTAATAACTCATAATCAGATCTTGTTAAACAAATATTGGCTATTTGACAATTTTAAACAGACTTTCCAAGTATTTGAAGTACTTAAATACTGTTTAATAGATGAAAATAGGAGGATTTTAAATCCCAGTCCGTGCAATAATATCATTTTGAATCCATTCCATTTAAATTGGTGCTTTCTACATCACAATTATTGTGAAGAGACATCTACGATAATTAGCATTGGACAATTTCTTTGTGAAAATATATGTCTAGTTAAATATGGACCACACATAAAAAAATCTGGCCAAATTTTAATTGTTCATGTTGACTCCTTAATTATAAGATCAGCTAAGCCCTATTTGGCCACTCCAGGAGCGACTGTTCATGGACATTATGGGCAAACCCTTTCTGAAGGAGATACATTAGTTACATTTATATATGAAAAATCCAGATCTGGTGACATAACGCAAGGTCTTCCAAAAGTGGAACAAATCTTAGAAGTGCGTTCAATTGGTTCAATATCGATGAACCTTGAAAGGAGAGTTGAAGGTTGGAACGAACGTATACCAAGAATTCTTGGAATTCCTTGGGGATTCTTAATTGGCGCCGAGCTAACCATAGCCCAAAGTCGTATCTCTTTGGTTAATAAGATCCAAAAGGTTTATCGATCCCAGGGGGTCCAGATCCATAATAGACATATAGAGATTATTGTACGGCAAGTAACATCAAAAGTGTTGGTTTCAGAAGATGGAATGTCTAATGTTTTTTTACCTGGAGAATTAATTGGATTGTTGCGAGCGGAACGAGCGGGGCGTGCTTTAGACGAAGCGATCTGTTATCGGGCAATTTTATTGGGAATAACGAGGGCATCTCTGAATACTCAAAGTTTCATATCCGAAGCAAGTTTTCAAGAAACTGCTAGAGTTTTAGCAAAAGCTGCTCTACGGGGTCGTATTGATTGGTTGAAGGGTCTGAAAGAAAATGTTGTTCTGGGGGGAATTATCCCTGTCGGTACTGGATTCAAAAAATTAGTACACCGTTCAAGACAAGACAAAAAGATTCATTTGGAAATCAAAAAGAAAAATCTATTCGAGTTGGAAATGAGAGATATTTTGGTACACCATAGAGAATTTTTTTGTTCTTGTGCCCCAAGCAATTTCCATGACACACCAGAAAAATCATTTACACGAATTCATAATTCCTAAAGAGAGATTTATTCTTTTTACTTTCTAGTTATTGATTTGGTAATAAACAAAATTAAGAAATTAAGTTAAGTAATAAAAAAAATTAATGGTTTGGGCTGTGTATCAACGGTCAATCCCGGTAGAAGGTTCCGTAGGAACAATTATTTATTTGTTAAAAAAAAAGAGAAAGCGTGGGAAAAATGACAAGAAGATATTGGAACATCCATTTGGAAGAGATGATGGAAGCAGGAGTTCATTTTGGTCATGGTACTAAGAAATGGAATCCTAGAATGGCCCCTTACATCTCTGCAAAGCGTAAAGGTATTCATATTATAAATCTTACTAGAACTGCTCGTTTTTTATCAGAAGCCTGTGATTTAGTTTTTGATGCAGCAAGTCGAGGAAAAAACTTCTTAATTGTTGGTACCAAAAATAAAGCAGCGGATTTAGTAGCATCGGCTGCAATAAGGGCTCGATGTCATTATGTTAATAGAAAATGGCTCGGTGGTATGTTAACGAATTGGTCTACTACGGAAACGAGACTTCATAAGTTCAGAGATTTAAGAGCAGAACAAAAGATGGGGAAACTCAACCGTCTCCCTAAAAGAGATGCAGCAATGTTGAAAAGAAAATTATCTACTTTGCAAACATATTTGGGCGGGATCAAATATATGACTGGGTTACCCGATATTGTAATCATCGTTGATCAACAAGAAGAATATACAGCTCTTCGAGAATGTGTCATTTTGGGAATTCCGACGATTTGTTTAATCGATACAAATTGTGACCCAGATCTCGCAGATATTTCGATTCCAGCCAACGATGATGCTATAGCTTCAATCCGATTGATTCTTAACAAATTAGTATCCGCAATTTGTGAGGGTCGTTCTAGCTATATAAGAAGTCGTTGATTATGATTATGTTATGATTAAGAATAATAAGATTAGTTAATGTTGATTATTTTGATTTATTGGATCGGTTACTATTCTTGTCTTGAATTTTTTAAAAGAGATAAAATGGGATATTGATATTATGTTATGTGATTTCTTGGTATCCTAACTATATGATTAATGATGAAAGTATATGAGTTGAGAAAGAGATGGTTGAATCAAAATAATTTTTTTTGAAGTTCGATTTCTGTCAGAGGACAATATGAATGTTATGCCATGTTCCATTAAAACACTCAAAGGGTTATACGATATATCAGGTGTAGAAGTAGGCCAACATTTATATTGGCAAATAGGAGGTTTACAAATTCATGCCCAAGTACTTATCACTTCTTGGGTCGTAATTACTATCTTATTAGGTTCAGTCATCATAGCTGCTCGGAATCCACAAACCATTCCGACCGATGGTCAGAATTTCTTCGAATATGTCCTTGAATTTATTAGAGACTTGAGCAAAACTCAGATTGGAGAAGAATATGGTCCTTGGGTTCCCTTTATTGGAACTATGTTCCTATTTATTTTTGTTTCTAATTGGTCAGGTGCCCTTTTACCTTGGAAAATCATACAGTTACCTCATGGGGAGTTAGCCGCCCCCACAAATGATATAAATACTACTGTTGCTTTAGCTTTACTCACGTCAGTGGCATATTTTTATGCGGGTCTTAGCAAAAAAGGATTGGGTTATTTTGGAAAATACATTCAACCAACTCCAATACTTTTACCAATTAACATCCTAGAAGATTTCACAAAACCTTTATCTCTTAGTTTTCGACTTTTCGGGAATATATTGGCTGATGAATTAGTAGTTGTTGTTCTTGTTTCTTTAGTACCTTTAGTAGTTCCTATACCTGTCATGTTTCTTGGATTATTTACAAGTGGTATTCAAGCTCTTATTTTTGCAACTTTAGCCGCGGCTTATATAGGGGAATCAATGGAGGGTCATCATTGATTAGTTTTCGAAATAGTCTTTTTTTTTTAAGCTTACCACGATTGAGGCAATGCATGCTTGAGGTTCTTGGTTGGGGAACATAATAGATAGAAATACATATATATCTATGTATATACGACTAGAGTTGTAGGAGACAAGATAGACGATATTACGAAATGGCGGATGGGTTAGGGGGGTCACACTAGATAAATGGAATGTCTATAAGTCCAGCCACAGTCCCTGTATATCTTTCGAAGAATTATTCTAGAATCCGATTCAATATAAAATGTGGGCGGTTTGCGTTATGAAAGAAACAAATGTATATGTGATATTAGATATATACTATATAGGGGTTATCCCTATCTATATTAATTATTAATTTCATTTTTTTTTATTCGAAGTTTTAGTTACTTCGACTCAATAGATTTTAGTGATCAAATAAGTAATAATTCATTGGTTGATTGTATCATTAACCATTTTTTCTTTGGTGTGAGGAACCTATCATCATGAATCCACTGATTTCTGCCGCTTCCGTTATTGCTGCTGGATTGGCCGTAGGGCTTGCTTCTATTGGACCTGGAGTTGGTCAAGGTACTGCTGCAGGCCAAGCCGTAGAAGGTATTGCGAGACAACCAGAAGCAGAAGGAAAAATACGAGGTACTTTATTACTTAGTCTAGCTTTTATGGAAGCTTTAACAATTTATGGATTGGTTGTGGCATTAGCACTTTTATTTGCAAATCCTTTTGTTTAATTTCATCCTAGAATGAAAATGTAAAAAAGTACGTAACGTACTTTTTCTTATGTTATTAACTTGTTGCCGTTTGTTTCTGTGAATTATATCACTCCTACAATTATGTATTTGTTGCGACAATACCCCGGGAAGGACTGATTTGAGGATGAGGAATTAGTGGATTCGCTCGCTTTCTTCCTTCCCGTCCTTAGTTTAGTACGATGGAATTTTTACTTTTCTTTTACGAAGTGTTTGAACAAAGGAGATATTTTGCAATTGACATGAGACCCAGGACCTAACTTAATAAGATAAGTATCTTATCGGAAACTTCAAAAAAAAATAATAAATTTTGTAATTCTCAAATTCCATAAATAGATTTAATCTACTCCCATTAAGAACCGGAAATTAAGAAAAAGAAATCGATAAAAAAGAACGACTCAAGTGATACAAAAAGAACTCTGTTCTTTGTTAGTCCTATCTATAAGAGGAGAGCATATGAAAAATGTAACCGATTCTTTCGTTTCCTTAGGCCACTGGCCATCTGCCGGGAGTTTCGGGTTTAATACCGATATTTTAGCAACAAATCCAATAAATCTAAGTGTAGTGCTTGGTGTATTGATTTTTTTTGGAAAGGGAGTGTGTGCGAGTTGTATATTTCAAGAATAGGTTGGATCCAACCGACTGTACTTTATTACTGTACTTTATTTATCTTATTTTATATATATTATTTTTTATTTTTATATTATAGTATAGGATAAATAGGAAAAAAGTGCATAATCTCGACGAATTCCTTCTGAGTAAATTCATAAATCATATGTAAGAACCATAGCATTTCGTTTTTCATTGGTAAGTCAACTTTGATTCTCTATCAACCAACCAATAATGTGAGACCATTAACATGGTTAAAGCTAAACTGTTTGAAGTCCGGGCACAATATGGTACTCTTTCTACCACTACGTTAAAACCGAAATGGTTTCAAAAAAAAAATAGTTGGTAATTTTTCCGATATATAACACTCATATCGATAAAATGATTTGAACCATTTACTAGAATAAATAAAGGGCACCTTGCCTTTTATTATCCAATGCCGAATCGACGACCTATGTATAAAAAAGAGGAATTTTTGGATTTGCATAAAAAAAGGAAATAAAATGAAAAAAAAAATAATATATACATATAAATATAATATTAATATTTTCAATTAAATAAAGTTTTCAATTAAATTAAAGAACAAATAAAAAAACAACTTTGCTGACAATTATAGATTTTTTGTCTGGTCGGAA